ACTCCAGGAAAGGAAGATTAATGATTCATATAGATCACTTAATGGGAAATGCTTCCAATAAACCCAACGAGTCACTAATAATCCTGTTATACAGACAAAAGTAACTATCATGCCTTTTTCTAATGAATTAGATAGTCCTACAATTTCATTAACTAATAAAGTTATCAAATGGAGTGTAATTACAACGGAAACCGTTGAAAAAGAAATATGAGTTAAAATATGCTCTAAAGTAGAAAATATCATATAAAATATATATTAAAAAAAAAAAAAAGAAATCCCTCAATTACAAATTATGAAATGGAAATCAGAAAAAATTTATTTCATTTTCATTATTTATTATAGGTTATAGGACTATTGCTATTGCAATTTTTTGAGAATTTTAAGATGCCATGCCGCCACTCGGACTCGAACCGAGATGCTCTCGCACTGCTTCCTAAGAGCAGCGTGTCTACCAATTTCACCATAGCGGCTTGTTTGAAATCATAATAACCCGTTTTTATTCAATCGTCGAGATTAATTCAATACATGCTTTTTTGAACCATTTCCGTTTCGATTTGCAAATCCTTTTTTCTTCATTAATTGAAATGTTTCATATTCATAATAATTATATATTACTTAGTTGGTTTTTGTTATTTTAAGTCAATTTCATTTTTATAGTACTGCTTTAATTTGTCAATGGACTTTCATGTAGTTTATGTTTTCTTGAAATGGACCCTTTGTAACTAGACGATTCTATCTTTCATTCCAGGATAGACCTCAATTTGCAAAAATAGCAAATAATAAATACATAGATTATAAAAAAATGGACTATTTTTATCACAATTTCAACACGGCGTCGACGGGTTTTCTTTTTTGTAAATAGGTAGTTTTTTATCCAAAACAAATTAATTGGTCCAATTTTTCCTGTTAAGTATTGAACCGGATATGTCATATAAAAAAGTTTGGATTTCTATTGAAACGTATTTCCAAAATAATAAAATTCTTCACGCATAATATTCAACTAAACTAGAGTAAAGGGCTTTTTTGATTGATCTCAAATGGACGAATATATAATATAGCAATTCCGAGAAACAATACTTCCGGAAGTTCAAATTGAACCATTTTCTATTTGCCTTTTTTATAAAATATACTATATAGGTGGAAAAACTTTTTTTTTATTGTATTGTGACAAAACAAAGAGGTTGATGGGGAAAAAATCCCCATCTTATAAATGACAAAATAGACTAAAAAAGAAAGGTGATGAAATCTTCTCTATATATAGTTTTTCAAACAAAAACAAAAAGGACTATGTTAGGGTCGCCATAAGAGTTCTTATTCGTTATATCATAAGAAAAAAAGTTACAATTTTATATAGTTCGAAACATTAATTAGTAAATACAACCCATTTAAATCGTTTATTTTATTTGATTCTAAATGCAAAGTATTTAGCATTTGTTATACCATTTTTTTTGAGTCAGGTCGATTTCGATTATTCCAAGGTTTGATTACCTATAAAAAAACTTTTTGAATTCCCGGTAGAAAGGGATTTTGCTAACGAAAAGGCTTTTAACGCCTCCCAATACCCCTTTTTTTTCCAAATATTTTTACGAATACGCTTTTTGTAAATTGAAGTACGTTTTTTTGGAACTGCCATTTAAAATTGAATTGATTATTCATTGTTATAATTGGATGTGAAAGACATCTATTGTTCAAACGAATCTTTGTTTTCTATTCATTATCTATGTATTTAGATTTTAGGCGATACCTTTAAATTTTTTAAAATAGAAAAGCATAACATAATTATAAACTAGAAATCGATTTTCTATATTTCTCTTAAAATAATCGAAAATATTTGATTAGGAGAAACAAAATATTCTACTTCATAGAATATCCATAAAATAAAACAAATTTGTACGAAATTGATTAAGACTAATTCAAATTATTGAAAAACTGGAATTCTTTTTTGAAAATACATCGAATTTTTTATTTTCAAATTGAAATGATCCCAATAAACGAATTTCTTTAAAAGATCTATGATTTGAGACATTTTTTTATTCTATGTTATAGAAACTAGAAAGTAAAGTAACAGATATTCTTTTCTATAAAAAATCGACTTTTGTTTGGAATGAAAGACAATCAAATAATTTTGAATAAACTACAGAATAAATTAACTAAAATACTTAAATTTGTTATCATTATTGACTTTATTAGATCTTTAGTAAATTTTATGGATTCATAGTCTTTTTTAGTCGAATTGTTATCCTTTATTCTTAAATATGTATTTGACTTAAATGGAAATGAAAGTAGAATTTTTTTATCTTCCTACTTCATAGGCTTCAATATTTTTCATTTATTTAATAATTATTAATTAAGTACTAACTTTTACTAATAAATTGGTTATTTGACCAATTATACCTTCGTGATTTGAATATTAAAAAAAAATGCTCAACATCAATATGAATATTTGATATAGAATAGAAAATGTAAAATGAAAAAAATGCTATTTAAGTTATTATATATCTTGATTTTTTTATTGACTTCTTTCAAAAGAGGCACGAGCCTACGAATCGTAAACAAAAAAATTAATTAAATATAAAATTTTTCTATTCTATTATGGAACATATATACCAATATGCATGGATCATACCTTTCCTTCCACTTCCAGTTCCTTTGTTAATAGGAGCTGGCCTTTTCTTTTTTCCGATGGCAACGAAAAATCTTCGGCGTATATGGGCTTTTTTGAGTATTTCGTTGTTAAGTATAGTTATGGTTTTTTCGATGAAACTGTCTATTCAGCAAATAAATAGTAATTCCATTTATCAATATGTATGGTCTTGGACCATTAATAATGATTTTTCTTTAGAATTTGGCTACTTACTCGATCCACTTACTTCTATTATGTCAATGTTAATCACTACTGTTGCAATTCTGGTTCTTATTTATAGTGATAATTATATGTCTCATGATCGAGGATATTTGAGATTTTTCGCATATATGAGTTTTTTCAATACTTCTATGTTGGGATTAGTTACTAGTTCGAATTTGATACAAATTTATATTTTTTGGGAATTAGTTGGAATGTGTTCATATCTATTAATAGGTTTTTGGTTCACACGACCTATTGCCGCAAATGCTTGTCAAAAAGCGTTTGTGACTAATCGTGTAGGAGATTTTGGCTTATTATTAGGAATTTTAGGTCTTTATTGGATAACAGGTAGTTTTGAGTTTCAGGATTTGTTTGAAATATTCAATAATTTAATTAATGATAATGAGGTCAATTCCTTATTTTGTATTTTATGTGCTTTATTGTTATTTGCTGGTGCAGTTGCTAAATCTGCCCAATTTCCCCTTCATGTATGGTTACCCGATGCTATGGAGGGTCCTACTCCTATTTCAGCTCTCATACATGCTGCTACCATGGTAGCAGCGGGTATTTTTCTAGTTGCTCGACTCCTTCCTCTTTTCATAGTTATACCTTACATAATGTATGTAATATCTTTTATAGGTATAATAACAGTACTGTTAGGAGCGACCTTAGCTCTTGCTCAAAAAGACATTAAGAGAAGTTTAGCTTATTCTACAATGTCTCAGTTGGGTTATATGATGTTAGCTCTAGGTATGGGTTCTTATCGAGCTGCTTTATTTCATTTGATTACTCATGCTTATTCAAAAGCATTATTGTTTTTAGGATCCGGATCCCTTATTCATTCAATGGAAACTATTGTTGGATATTCTCCGGATAAAAGTCAAAATATGGTTCTTATGGGGGGGTTAACAAAACATGTGCCAATTACAAAAACTGCTTTTTTAATAGGTACACTTTCTCTTTGTGGTATTCCGCCTCTTGCTTGTTTTTGGTCCAAAGATGAAATTCTTAATGATAGTTGGGTGTATTCGCCAATTTTCGCAATAATCGCTTATTTCACGGCCGGATTAACCGCATTTTATATGTTTCGAATCTATTTACTTACGTTTGAGGGACATTTCAATCTTTTTTTTAAAAATTACAGTGGAAAAAAAAGTAGTTCTTTTTATTCAATATCTTTATGGGGTAAAGAAAGAGTGAAAAGGATTAATCAAAAATTTCCTTTATTAACCTTATTAACAATGAATAATAAGGAAAGGGCTTCTTTTTTTTCGAAAAAACCATATCAAATTGATGAAAATTTAAGAAAAATGATGCGATCTTTTATTACTATTACTGATTTTGACAATAAGAATATTTCCGCATATCCTCATGAATCGGACAATACGATGTTATTTCCTTTAATTTTATTGATTCTGTTTACTTTCTTCATTGGATTTATAGGAATTCCATTCAATCAAGAAGGAATGGATTTGGATATATTAACTAAATGGGTAACTCCATCTATAAACCTTTTACATTCTAATTCGAATACTTCTATGGACTGGTATGAATTTGGGATAAATGCCACTTTTTCAGTTAGTATAGCTTATTGGGGAATATTTATAGCTTTCTTTTTTTATAAACCCGTTTATTCATCGTTAAAAAATTTTGACTTAATTAATTCATTTAATAAAAGAGGTCAAAAGAGAATTTTTTGGGACAAAATAATAAATATCATATATAATTGGTCTGCTAACCGCGGTTATATAGATGCTTTTTACGCAACATCTATAATTAAGGGTGTACGAGATTTGGCCAAAATAGTTTCGTTTTTTGATAGACGAATAATTGATGGAATTCCGAATGGTTTTGGTGTTACAAGTTTTTTTGTAGGGGAAGGTATCAAATATGTAGGAGGGGGCCGAATCTCCTCGTATCTTTTTTGGTATTTATTTTATGTATCAATTTTTTTATTAATATATTATATTAATATTTAGTGTAGTTTCAGGTGAAAACATTTTTTTTATTATACCACGATAGGATCCATTTAATAAAGGATCATGTGTTTTTTGCAAATATTCCTTTTTAGTTTTATCATTGCATAATCTAGTTTTTTTATCAAGTACATCTATATAAAAAAGTCCTTTGTCTAGAACTGTAATTCTATTAGCAA